TGATGGTTTCACGCAGTTTTAGCAGCTCTTCCGCTTCCAAGATAGCTTCTCCCGTTTGTGCTTCATAAAAATCACTAGCGGGTTGATGAATCATTACCCTGATGATATAACAAAATAAAGGTTCCTCGATCTCGACGATGGAGTGAAGATAAAATAAATAAAGAGAAAAAAAAACTAAGAAAAAAATAGAATAACCGTACGGGCATCTTTTGTGCATTGCATACGGCTCTACAAGAAAATTGATCTTTACCTTCCATCGCAGAAAGAGAAAAATAGGATCTATGAGACTCATATTGGTAAATGATCAAATTACCATCCTTCTTTTTGGAGGAGTTAAAAAAATACTATGATGGTTCCGTTGCTTTATATATTTATTATTTATTTTTTGGTATTTATATATATTTGTCTGTGATTCAGCAATCCCAAAGTTTCTTTTTAATCCAATCAAATAAAAAAAAGTAAATAAAAAAATATTTTTTATTTTTTTTATACAATAAATTATACAATAAATATAAATATAGTTAAGAGATCTATGGTATGAAAAAAAAGTTTGTGACGCTGAACAGGATTCCAGATCCAGATCTATAAGATAAAATCAGAAATACCCTTTATTTCATACTACTCTCTCGATATATAATCAATCTTTTTTTAATAATAAAAATTTTTTCATATCGAATTCGAAATGCCATGCTATTTTTACTTAATATTTCTATTTCATATGGCGAAGGCATAGTCTCTTGTTTCTCTCAAAAAAACCTCATTGGCGCCAAGCGTGAGGGAATGCTAGACGTTTGGTAATTTCTCCTCCAACCAGGATAAAAGATCCCATTGAAGCAGCTAATCCCATGCATATTGTATGTACATCTGGCCGCACAAATTGCATAGTATCATAAATAGCTACTCCAGGTATTACCCATCCGCCAGGAGAGTTTATAAACAAATACAGATCTTTGGTATTATCCTCGATACTGAGATATATCATAAGACCAATAAGTTGATTCGAGATCTCGCTATCAACTGCTTGGCCTAAAAAAAGTAATCTTTCTCGATAAAGTCGGTTGATTAGGGCAAAGTTCTATCCCTTAGGAACCGTACATGCACTTTTTTCTGCATACGGTTCAAAAAAATTTGCGAAAAAATCAATGTGTAGATTCCAGCCCTCTCTCCTTTTTTCATATCATAGTAGGTTCTTTTTAACTTTTAACGAGAGGACTTTTTCTTCGATTTTTCAATAAAGATGTTTTTTGACTCCTTTCCTTATCTTAGGATATAAAAAAATAATTTCAAACTTATCGAATTAACTTATTATTTTATTGATGTATTTTTTCATTGAGATCCAAATCACGATGTCATTTTCTTGTTCCTGAATGGGTCTATTAAATCTTTTTAGGTTTATGCTCTACTCCGGGTAAAGATATGCCCGATTTCGATTTGTACATATAGGACAAATGTTTCCCTTACCACTTCTTTTTGCTATGACTTTTTAATGAAATTAATTATTAATTTCATGTCTTCTGCCAAATATTTGATGGATTCATCCATATTATATTACTCGATTGATTAACGATTTGAGATCACTTTTATTTATAAATAGGAATCGAATCATTTATGATACAAGTCGTAATCATATATAATTACCAATTGGATTATTTTTTAAACGGAGCCTGGATACTTAATTTTATTAGTCCAACGAAGATAACCATAAATTATTCTAAATTGATAATAATATAAATTTCCTCCAAAAAAAGGTGGGTGGGAGGGGGGGGGGGTATCGCGTTGCATTGCACTTCACGCTCCTAATTTTTACTTCACGCTCCCAATTTTTGATGATTCAATTAATCTTTTTTTTTGGGCGAAATAGAGGATATCTCGATCGGGGGAGAAAACGGGGGAATCCCATATGACCCAATATATCTGACAAGTCGCACTATACGTCAATCCAAGATGCATCTTCCTCTCCAGGACTCCGAAAAGGTACTTTTGGAACACCAATAGGCATTAAATAAAAGAAAAAACTAAATACTATATTTCACTTTGATGTGGAAACGTAAGAGTGGGTTTATTATCTTTCTAATATGAATCTTTGTGTTAGTTTATCCATAGATTATAAAATTTCATACATAATATAATAAAATGAAGACAGAATGAATAAAGAAAAATTATTACAAACGGGTCTTTCTAATGATAAAGTAGTATGGGCATATTCCCTCATAATGAGTAGTTTCAACCCCCATTGCGTATTGATACTTATCGAGTATAGAATAAATCTGCTTCGCTTTGTTCCTACGAACAGAATTTTTCCATATATTATCAACAAAATAGAACAAACATTCCCCCTTGTTCCAAGAAAATCCACTGAACAAGGGGGATCCATAGCATAGTCTATAGTACAGTCTTTTTCAATGCAATAAAGTTACGTAGTGTCTACTTTTCTTTGATAAAGGGGTATTTCCATGGGTTTGCCTTGGTATCGTGTTCATACCGTTGTGTTGAATGATCC